GATACAAATCACGAGAATCGATATTTTTCCTCGAATATGTCATTGAAAGGTAAAGGATTCAATCCTTTTTAAGAAATCAAGTTTTTGATCGGAATATGAATCAAACCGAAAGATCCCTTAACTCTTAAGGGGATTCATAGAACGAATCACACTTTTACCACTAAACTATACCCGCTATAACTATAATAGAATATTATATACAAATGAACTTTTTGTCGAACAGAGGAATTGGGCCTAATAAAGATAGGATCATAAAAGAATCATGAAAATGCGAGTGTCGATGTTTTTCGTGGGGGGTTTCAATTTAATGAGATTCCGGAAAGAAAGGGGGGCTCTTTTAAATAACTAAATAACAAGCTCTACCTTTTCTTTTGCTGGAGGGGTTTTAATAGATATGGCTCGCTAAAACCACTGAAATCATAACAGAAAAATGCATTCATTATTATTTAACAACCCATAGTTTCATTTTTTTTATTCCCGTAAGGTCGTCAAGTAACTCAAAAATGGAGAAGGAATTATAAAATAAGAAATGCGACTTTTATCTAATTTATATCCATTTATATAAAAAGAATGGAAATAGCCCTGCGTCTTTTTATTGCTGCTTTAATAGCAAGCATTTTTGTTTTCAAATTCAAATCAGCTAAATCCTTTTAGCTAGGATTCGTTGGAACAAAAAAGGCCCGGCTAGGTATTGACCGGGCCAGGCTATGGGAATAAAAGGAACAAAATCAAAGCAACGGGGTCTTCTTTATTTTTCTTTAGATTTGTCTATTGGATCTTTCGAGCCCTTACTTATATCTAAATGAAATTGCTGGTAAAAGTTGTACATATCTATATAATAAAGAAAGAGAAAGAAAGACTTTTTTCAATCCTTACTTCATGTGTAATGTAACATAGTAATTATTACCTTTTTCAATTGGGAGAGATGGCTGAGTGGACTAAAGCGGCGGATTGCTAATCCGTTGTACGAGCTATTCGTACCGAGGGTTCGAATCCCTCTCTTTCCGTTTCCATTGATGATTGATTTATCTTTCAAATTTTGCAAACCCCTTTTTCTTTTTCCTAGTTCAGCATGTGGAATAGATAAAAAATCCTAAGAAATAAAATCAAGCAAGGAAAACGAAAACCCTTTTTATTCTTCACGTCCAGGATTACGTCCTGGATCATTAGATAGAAATCCAAAGATGAACAGAGAAACAAAGAATATCACTACTGTGTAAACGAAAAGTTTAAGAGTAAGCATTACACAATCTCCAAGATCATTTTTTGGAAAAAACGAGAAAAGAGAATAGATCCTCCATTTTTTATACTAGAATATTCTAAATATTTAGAATATTCTAATAGATTCTATCCTATTTTGACACCAAGAAACGAAGTGATTTCTAAAAATAGAAAAGGATTTTCTGAAATTCAAAGTCATTTGTAATAAGAGTCGCTCATTACCAAAAATGGATTTCATACCCCAATTAAAGATTGGGGGGGCCCTAATAGGGTTAGGGTCTTTCGTTGGAAAAAAGGTCAGAATGACGAAATGGGTCGAGCTGGGTTTTGATTTCTCGAGGTTATCCCCGACTTTCCGTGTTTGAATCGAAGGTTCATACTGTATTAGTTGCTCTTCTTAATTGTTAGAGTTTTTTTCTCGAATAAATCATGAATTTTCTGGGATAGTATTAAAGATTTTATCGAAAACTTACAGCAGCTTGCCAAACAAAGGCTAAGAGAAAAAAGAACAAAGGTATGACTGGCATAACATCTACGATAGGATTCAAAAAAGCATAGGCCTCGGGCAATTTGGCGAAGAAAAGACTAGTCGAATAAGGGGTAGAATTAAGACAGATATAGATCAAACTAAAGATATTAAGCATAACAGACATTTTGTTCTTGGAGATAATTGCATTTTGGTTGAGTTATTGATATAAATAAGGAAAAATGAAGTAAGGTAGACAAAAAGCCCCTCTTTTTCTTTGAACCCACCCAATCAAAAATCCTCCAATTCTCAAAAGAGAATAGAAGAAATCATACTTTCATACAATATCTTAATTGAATTATATGTAATGATCAATAAATTCAGTTGAATTCTATATCTACACGTGTCAAAATCCTAGCAAGAATCTAATCGAGTCTAGAAAAAGATTTTCTATAGATATTTGGACTGGAATTGACGAATACGCAACACCCATATTAGTCTTTATTAGTGTCGAATAGAAATCTAAATGGGGCGTCGCCAAGTGGTAAGGCAACGGGTTTTGGTCCCGCTATTCGGAGGTTCGAATCCTTCCGTCCCAGAGCGTATCCATTCTATCAGAATAAAGATTCCTTTTTAAACAACCTTCTGTTTAAAGGTATAATATTAGTCATAGAATGTGATTCTTTTTTTTTTTTATTTTTAATGATTCTTCTCTGAATCATATCTTTTTTTTTTCACAACAAACTGAATGGAATTGAGTGCAAATGACACGCAAATGTAACTGAATATATTTGTGATCCAGGTAAGATGGTAACATAGATCACAAAAGTTTGAATTCAAAAGGGGTAGGGCGGGCTTTTCATCATATACCCATCCCCTCATATTGAAGGAAGTTAGTTACTTAGAAAAACCTTAGGTCTCATCTCTATATTGAATTTTCAATGATTTATTTTGAATCAAAATGCGAAGGGGCCTATTTTTCCTATTTCTTTTTCCCTACCCCTTAAACTTAAATGAGGTATCCCAAATTATTAATCTTAATGTTCTGCGGATCCCTGAATTCTAAATAAGAGTAAGAGGGGTCTCTTGGTACTAACTAATTAAATTCACTCAATGAGATTACATCTCTTAAGGCTGCGTTAGGGTAAAATAATAAATAGTAGCAAGGATGTAATCTGGACTTGTTTGTCTTTGTCCCTAGACAAGAGATAGTTCATATTCCATAAAAAGAGATCTTTTTGAGATTTATGAATCATCATTTCCATTGAATTCGGGGAGTAGATGGCCGTTAATCAGCAACCAAAGATATTTATGAATTTAAATCTCTGTGTCTGTTCGAATCACATTAACAAAGAATCAAGTTACATATGTAACCAATATATTTTTTTTTGAACTTTTTAGGGATTTGGTGTTTGGCTTTAATGAATAATTGTAAATCTATCTAATCTAACAATTGAGACGGGGTGACTCATCCATTTTATTCACTTGAATGACAAAATTGCAGAAAGATTACTTAACCCCAGGTTAAACAAAATAGGAAAATACATATAAATGAGGAAATGCTTAGCTTCTATGTATGTATTGTTTGATTTCGTTGTATTTCAGTGATAGCAGTCTTTCAATTTTTGTGAAAAGAATTGTAATTGCTTCAATGTGAAAATGGAAATTTTTAACATAGAATATCCATAACAGTAACAGTTGTTCGGTCTATCTGATATGAAAACCCTCTTTTTGTCCATCTGATTGATAAAATCAGAATCCAAAGGACCTAACTCTTACCTTACATCCGTCTTTTTTAGCTATATCACAAAAAAAAAAAGAAATTGAATTTCTTGTTCGATCTAGTTATCTGCTTTAAATTATTGATGAATCAATTCGAAAAGAAAGAGAGATTTCTCTTTGATGATCAAATGTAGTATTTACTGTCAAACTTTATTCCAATAATGATGTAGAAATAGGAAACTTTTTCAATTAGAAAGATTTTTACTGATTCCTTGGGAGTTGAATCTTTGATATTTGAAGAAGTTAGGGTTGGGTCAATGTCAATCTAAATCTAGCCCTAGCCTATCGAGTCACTTGAGGATACAAGATTCAAAAAGAATGCATTTATTCGTATTATTTATATTAGTATTTCCATATTTCTCTTAGATATTAGATATTTCTGTTAATTTGTTTTTTTTAATCAGATTTTTCAGAAAAATTTGGATCATCTATGTATAGAATAAAAAGGGATAGATTACTATGTCTATGGACGGCTGAACCAATGACTATTCATGATTCCACAATTGAATCAATTCCATACGGGTTACAAATTAGAGGAATGTTATGGTAAAACTTCGTTTGAAACGATGTGGTAGAAAGCAACGTGCGACTTGAAGGACGCGATCCGGTGTGGATTCTTAGTCTTACATCCACCATTTTATATAGGAATGAAAGTGCTCTTGGCTCGACATCATTTGTTGCACTATTGTTGCACTATAACCCCTCTTTTTTGTTGGGTTGTAATGTAAATAAACATAGTACATGATGGAGCTCGAGTAGAAAGTATTAATTCATTTCTCGGGGGCAAAGATCTAGGGTTAATGCCAATCAATAAATTGAAACAACTTCGTAAGTAGATCTTCGATATAGAAATCGAAAGGATCCGATTTTAGCAAGTTTCAATTTAAAAAGAAAATTTGTTGGAATTGAGAAAACTCTTTTGATCCAAAGTGTATCACCCGAGAATCAACCGTTCGTATGATTCTTTGGTAGAAAGAAATCACAAAAGGGGTATGTTGCTACCATTTTGAAAAGATTGAGAAACACCGAAGTAATGTCTAAACCCAATGATTTAAAACAAAGAGAAAGGATCCCGAAACAAGGAAACACCGTTTTAATTGTCTCAATAACTGGATCAAAATAAAGAATCAAAATAGATTTTCAATGAGACAAACAAAGGGGGGTTAAAGACTACTCAATAAATGAAATTGCCTAAAGATTTTCCTTTGAGCTATTTTTGAGAATTATACAACTTGAGTTATGAGTACAAATGGTTTTTTTTAGGAGGGACGAAGAAAAAAACGAGTGAAATCATAGTCTAATTTATTTTATGGACCTTTTTGCCATTCATTAGAATTCTATATATAGAGAAAACTTCGAATCATTTTTTCTCGAGCCGTACGAGGAGAAAACTTCCTATACGTTTCTAGGGGGGGTATTGTTTATCTACATCTATCCCAATGAGCCGTCTATCGAATTGTTGCAATTGATGTTCGATGCCGAAGAGAGGGAAGAGCTCTTCGGAAAGTGGGTTTTTATGATCCGATAAAGA